AATAAAATGTAATGTGATAAAAAAATTATTGGACAGGAATCTAATTATTGTAAATGAATTTAATATTTGTAAATGAATTTAATATCTAATAGATAATAATAAATCTAATAGATAATAATAATCTAATATATAATAATAAGATCTAATATATAATATAATAATAAGGTAAGCCACTAATATTAATATTCCTAATAGAATACTAAACTAAACGAATAGAATAACTAATATATAATAATATATTACTATTTCTATATTTCTATATTTTAATTCTATATTTCTATATTTTAATTATTTTAATATATAAATTTAATATATAAATGTATAAAATGTATAAGAAATGCTTAATATATAAAATGAAAATATTATTAATATAGAAATCATATAACATATAATTAATATCGAAAACAAACCAATATACACAACCTATATAGATATAAATTAATAGAATAGGTATAAATTAATATATATAAATTAATAGAATAGGTATAAATTAATATATATAAATTGAACGATATATAAACTATATATATATAAACTATATAATAAACTATATAAATATAAACTAAAATATAAACTAAAAAAAAATATATAAATTAAAAAAAATGAAATTATATATAAAATTGATATATAAAATAATTTATATATAAAATTATATATAATAAAATTATATAAAAATATAAAACTATATAAAATAAAACAAAAACAAAAATGGATTCAATTATAGATTCAATTATATAGTTATATTCTATTATATAGTTTATATTCTATTATATAGTTTATATTCTATTATATAGTTATATAGAAATAGTTATATAGAATTGAAATAATTATATAGAATTGAATTCTATCAGAACTAGATTAAATTATATAATATTAATTAATTATATTATTAATTAATTATAGAATATTAATTAGATAATATTTATAATTATCTAATTATAACTAAATGTATAAATAAACATTATTAGAATTTAATTTGAATTTTGTAATATAATGGAATATGATTTTGACATAATTCAAATAGAATAGTAATTGTCCTGAAAAGAATATACTAGCATAACTGTTAATATACTAGCATAACTGTTCATAAATATAACTATGATCCAGACATTGCGTATCAAAAACGAAAAAAAAAAAGGCGGATATAGTCGAATGGTAAAATTTCTCTTTGCCAAGGAGAAGACGCGGGTTCGATTCCCGCTATCCGCCGAAGGGAATTTATTTAATAGGATATAGGATAAAAGATATTTAATAGGATAAAAGATTCAGTATAGTTGACCATGACAGTATAGTTGACCATGATAGTATAGTGATTCTATACCCCCCTTTTTTCTTTCCTCCCGTTCCAAAAGAAAAGTGGTCATTAATTACTAGTTAAAGTTAACAGGGATAAGTCTCAATTTTTTTGTAAAAAAAAAATGTTGCGGAGACGGGATTTGAACCCGTGACCTCAAGGTTATGAGCCTTGCGAGCTACCAAGCTGCTCTACCCCGCGTGCTGAAGAGAAGAACTGAGAACTAACGTACGAACAAGGATTGAATGTGCCCCTCTACCCTATCTGTACAAATAGAATAGTACATTTATACAGAATGGTAAAGAGGCTCCTCTATGATCGATGATCATAATCTTGTTGCCCCCGGCAACAAACATGCATGAACCATTTCACGAACTATGTGTCCGGATAACCCAAAGTCTCGATAATTAGCTCGCGGTCTTCCAGTCAAAAAACAACGTCGATGAAGACGTATCGGTGTACTATTTCGCGGTGGGGATTGTAACTTTCCATGAATTTCCCATTTCTCACTCAATGACGGAACTTTGCTTATTTCTTGTTTTGAGGATCGACGAATCAAATGATATTTTTGTTCCAATTTTTGCCTTTTCTTTTCCCGGTGAATCAAACTTTTTCTTGCCATAATGTTTCACTTCCTATTAGTATCGTTGATACAAGTCGGATCCTAGATGTAGAAATATAAAACATTGCCTTCTCCATCGAAAGAAATGATATTATCGCGGATATAGCACATCACATAAAGAATTAACCAAATTTGCCCGATGTAGAGGCAATCAAGAAAGCCGCATAAGTGAAGATATAACCTACAGAAAAGTGGGCTAATCCAACCAATCTTGCTTGCACAATGGAAAGAGCTACTGGTTTATCTCTCCATCGAATCAAATTAGCCAAAGGTGTACGTTCATGAGCCCATGCTAAAGTTTCAATCAATTCCTGCCAATATCCACGCCAGGAAATTAAGAACATAAATCCCGTAGCCCAAACAAGATGTCCAAATAAGAACATCCACGCCCAGACCGATAAACTATTCATACCAAAAGGGTTATACCCATTGATAAGTTGTGAAGAGTTTAACCATAGATAATCTCGTAACCATCCCATCAAATAAGTAGAAGATTCATTAAACTGTGAAACGTTACCCTGCCATAATGCGATGTGCTTCCAATGCCAATAAAAAGTAACCCATCCAATGGTATTTAACATCCA